AAAAACAAGTAAGAGTAATTCCTCCTAAACAATAAAATATATTGACATGAGGAGGAACATATTTACTAGTTATATCATCAGCAATCGCTTGAATCTCGAGACGTTCTTCGAACCAATCATAAACTTTATTGAGATAGGTAACCTAAGATGACTCCCCCTCTCAGAACCGTATATGAGAATTTCTTCTCGTACAGCTCAAACAGAAACACCAAAATACTAGTTGAAACGGATATATGGAATAAAAAACGTTTTAATTCTATGACTCAAGAATCCATTCGGAGGATGACAAGAGAAAACGAAAAAAGAAAAATCCGAACACTATTCTTTGTCTTTGTGGTTATAATGCTAAAATATCAAGTCGGCTCATTAATCTTTTAATCTTAATTATTATAGGCCTCTTAAATCTTCTATTTCCCTTAACTATTTTTATTTTTCTTAATTTAGTATTTCTTTTTATTTGTATGTAATACCACCTTAATGTTGTTTTTTTTTATTGATTGATAGGAATTTTCTTGTTAAGATCCTATAAATCGACTGAAACCTCAGATTCATACTAGAACCACGATGATTCAATAAAATCTTCAAACTAAGCCCAAAGATTGCATGAGTCAAAACCGTTGTATCATCGCTTATTTAATATAATGACTAAAAATCCAAAAAAAAAATGGATCAAAAGTAAGAAAGAATAAATATACAAAGAGTTTGAAAAAAAAAAAATCTTTCAATTTATACTCTCTAACTCTAATCTCTAATTCTTTGAAATTTTTTGTTGTAGTCCGGTCGCGGGATCTCTCTCTCTATATTAAATATGAATCATAGTTGGACTAATTCGTAATCTATTTCATATATTCCGTGCTCCAAATACTCGAATAAATACCTGACGAGGTAAAAACCCCATCTCTATCAAGATGACAGACCCATCCTCTGTACTATCAATAGGATCCATTATAACAAGTCGCACACTCATATTCCAAAAATACAGAAAGAAATAAATTCCACGATCGAACTATCAAAATAGAATAGGGATGGGCTAAAAAAATCCGAGATCCAAACGCTTCGTTTTGTATTGAAAAACGAGCACTTCACTATTCTTGTAAATTAAATCTAATTCATTGAAATTCCATCCAATAAAACAGAAGAATTATAAATCTCCAAAATAATAGATAAGAATATCGCAAATAAAGCCATTGCGACACCCATCAAAGGAGTAGTCCCCCATCCCGGAGCTACTTTACCATATTCCGAATTCAACGGTTTCAATAAAGTCCCTACAAAAGTTCGTCTTGGACCAGACTTAGAACCGCCCTCAATGCTTTGTGTAGCCATAAGTACTATTTTTATTTTATTTTGTATTAATTAAGATCTGTTGACTTTGTATAGCATTCTGTTGTAAATAAATTAGCATAGATCCATCGCGGTCTTGTCTTGAAATAGATAATAATGGAAACAGCAACCCTAGTCGCCATCTCTATATCTGGTTTACTTGTAAGTTTTACGGGGTATGCCTTATATACTGCTTTTGGGCAACCCTCTCAACAACTAAGGGATCCCTTCGAAGAACACGGGGACTAGTTGAAGGAAAGAGCTTCACTAAGTTTTGAAGCTCTTTCCTTCAACTAAGATAATGAAAAATAACTAAGATGATGAAAAATCATTTCATCTTTTTAGTTGGAACTTTAGGCGGTTCTCGAAAAAAGATAGCGAAAAAAATTATTCCTAAAGTCGAAACTAAGAGAAATGTATAAACCAATGCTTCCATAGATTCGATTGTGGTTTACAATTATAACTTCCATACCTGTTTATTTTGGATCACCCTCCAGCTAAAAAAAAAAAAAAGAGCAAGATTCAAAGAAAGGGTGGCAATTCAAATTAAAATATCGTCGGTACCTTCTTTCAAATAAAAAAAAATAGAGGAGAGGTGAAAAGTAAGAGATCAATGGTGTATCAAACTACTTGTCTTCTTGTAGTTGGATCCCCCAGTTTCTGGAATGCTCCAAATTCAACTTGAGCGTCTAAATCTGGATCAATCCCAGCAAAAACATCTCTGAACAAAGTTCGAGCACCATGCCAGATGTGTCCGAAGAAGAAGAGCAGAGCAAATGAAGCATGCCCAAAAGTAAACCAACCCCTTGGACTGCTCCTAAAAACACCATCGGATTTCAAAGTAGCACGATCTAATTCAAAAATTTCACCCAATTGAGCGCGTCTAGCATATTTTTTCACAGTGGCAGGATCGCTATAACTGACCCCATTTAGTTCGCCACCATAGAACTCAACAGTTACACCTACTTGTTCGACACTATACTTCGACTCTGCCCTTCGAAAAGGAACATCAGCTCGAACAATTCCGTCTCCGTCTACCAAAACAACCGGAAATGTTTCAAAAAAAGTAGGCATGCGGCGTACAAAAAGTTCACGCCCTTCTTTATCTCTAAAGATAGGATGTCCTAACCACCCAACAGCTATCCCGTCCCCATTGTCCATTGAGCCTGCTCTGAACAATCCGCCCTTTGCCGGATTATTGCCGATGTAATCATAAAAAGCTAATTTTTCAGGAATTTTAGACCAAGCTTCAGATAAACTTTGATTTTCGGCTAGCCCAGCACCAACTCTTCGATATATTTCTTGCTGGAAGTATCCTTGATCCCATTGATAACGAGTCGGACCAAATAATTCAATCGGGGTAGTTGCTGAACCATACCACATAGTTCCAGCAACAACAAAGGCTGCAAAAAAGACAGCAGCGATACTACTGGAAAGGACGGTTTCAATATTTCCCATACGTAATCCTTTGTATAGACGTTGGGGCGGGCGGACACTAAGATGGAATAGGCCCGCTAATATGCCTAATGTCCCTGCTGCAATATGATGAGAGGCTATTCCGCCCGGAACAAAAGGATCAAAACCTTCCACACCCCATGCCGGACTTACAGATTGTACCCTTCCGGTAAGTCCATAAGGGTCGGACACCCATATTCCAGGACCGTACAATCCGGTCACATGAAAAGCGCCAAACCCAAAACAAGCCACCCCCGAGAGAAATAAATGAATTCCAAAGATCTTGGGCAAGTCCAAAGAGGGTTTTCCCGTACGTTCATCACAAAATATTTCTAGATCCCAATACACCCAATGCCAGATAGCTGCCAAGAAGCACAAACCAGAAAACACAATATGAGCTCCAGCCACACCTTCATAACTCCAAATACCCGGATTCGTTACGGTTCCTCCAGTGATACTCCAACCGCCCCATGAATTGGTTATCCCTAAACGAGTCATGAAAGGTATAACGAACATGCCTTGTCTCCACATTGGGTCGAGAACAGGATCGGAGGGATCAAAAACTGCTAATTCATATAGAGCCATCGAGCCGGCCCAACCAGCAACCAAAGCTGTATGCATTATATGGACAGACAGCAAACGACCGGGATCATTCAATACAACAGTATGAACACGATACCAAGGCAAACCCATGGAAATACCCCTTTATCAACGAAAAATAGACACTATGTAACTTTATTGCACTGAAAAAACTATGTTATATATTTCCACTTTTCAGTGGATTATCTCGGGGAAAGGATTACTATTTTTATTTTAGTAATATTTTAGTAAAAATGTAAGAATTCGGTTTGTAAGAAACAAGGGAAGCAGATCTATTCTATACCCGATAAGTAACAATACGCAATGGCAGGGTTGGCCATCTATCTTTATCTAGGAGCGAATGCATACATATTTGTTCATCATTCAAAGGGCCTAATCATATTTGTAAGAATTTGACTTTTTAAGTTTGTCTCCCTTTACTTTATTTAAGATTTCGTTTTTTTATGAACTTTTCGTTTTTTTATGAACTTATCGAATCTAAACATAAAATAGGATAAAGCCCAATCTTATTAACACTTTATGAAAAAAAAAATTCATTGTTACGCTTTCACATCAAAGTGATGAATTAGAGTATTTCATTTTTTTTTCATTAAATGCCTATTGGTGTTCCAAAAGTTCCTTTTCGAAATCCTGGAGAGGACGATTCAATTTGGATTGACATATAGTGCGACTTGTCAGATATATTGGGTCATATGGGATTTTCCCGTTCTCCCCCCCGATCGGGATATACTCTGTTTCGCCCAAGAAAGATTGATTAAATCTAAATCATCAAAAATTGGGAGCGTGAAATAAAATTAAGTGCAATTGCTTTCCTTTTTGGGGTATACAGATTAATATTATCCAATTTAGAATAATTTATGGTTGGCTTGCTTGTTTGGACCAATAAAATGAAGTATCCAGGCTTCGTTTAGAAAAAACCAATCAGTAAAGTAATATATCGAGCATTACTACTTGTATCCTATTCTATTTAATTTAGAATTTATTAGAATTTATAATTTAGAATTTATTAGAATTTATAAGTAGATAAGTTAATAAGTTATTAAGTAGATAAGTAGAAGTAATATCAAATTGATAATCATAATCAATGGAATAATATGATGAATACATTAAATATTCGGCGTAAAGCATGAAATGAAAAAAAAGTGTAGCAAAAGGGTGCGGTATGGGGGCATTTGCCTTGCCCTATATGTGCAAATCAAAATCGGGCGGATCTTTACTCGGAGTAGAGCGCAAACCTAAAAGAATTGAATAAGACCCTTCGGGAACAAGAAAATGGCATCACGATTTGAATTGGATCACGATGAAAAATACATCAATGATGAAGTTAGTTTGATAAGTTTAATGAATTCTTTTTTAGATGTAAACACATCAAAACTCATCTTTCTTGAAAAATGGAAGAAAAGCCCTCCGTTAGAATAGAAGTTAGACAGAACTCACTAGCAAAAAGGGGGGGGGCTGGAATCTACACATTGATTCTTTTTTTTTTCGCGATTTATTTGGTGAACCGTATGCATCAAAAGGTGCATGTACGGTTTATAGGGGGTAGTTTTTTATCCTAATCAATCGACTTTATCGAGAAAGATTACTGTTTTTAGGTCAAGATGTTGATAGCGAGATTTCGAATCAACTTATCGGTCTTATGGTATATCTCAGTATAGAGAGTGAGACCAAAGATTTGTATTTATTTATAAACTCTCCCGGCGGATGGGTAATACCCGGAATAGCTATTTATGATACTATGCAATTCGTGCGACCGGATGTACAGACAGTATGCATGGGATTAGCCGCTTCAATGGGATCTTTTATCCTGGTCGGAGGACAAATTACCAAACGTCTAGCATTCCCTCACGCTCGGCGCCAATGGGTTTTTTTTTGAAAGAAAACTATGCCTTCGCCGTCTGAACTATGAATATTAAGTAATAATAGCATGGCATTTCGAATTCGATATAAGAAATTTTTTTTTCTTGTTTTTTAAAACGGTAGATTATGTATCGAAAGATTAGTATGAGATATAGGGATATTTACGATTTTATCTTATCTATCGGGATCTATTTTAGCGTCACAAACTTTTTTGTTTTCACGCCCGGGGACTCTTAACACATTTATGTTATGAAAGAGTACGAAAAAAAAAAATTATATTATTTTTTTATTTGCATTTGAAAAAAGAAACTTTGGGATTGCTAAATCGCCCATGAAATAAAGCAACGGAACCACCATAGTATTTTTTTAACTCCTAAAAAAAAGAAGGGCGGTTATTGTATTATTTACCGATCTAGGCATGAGAAATGAAATATTCTCTGTTTTTATTCAATGAAAGGTAAAAGTCAATTCTATTGTGGAGCCGTATGCAATGCGCAAACAATGCCTGTACGGTTGTTCAATTTTATCTTTTTTTTTCTTATTATTCGTTATCTGTTCTCTTTCTCGTCACTGTATCAGCCGAGATAGAGTAACCATCGATTATCTTATATCCTCAGGGTAATGATTCATCAACCTATTGCTGGTTTTTATGAAGCACAAGCAAGAGAATTTGTCCTGGAAGCGGAAGAACTACTGAAACTTCGCGAAATCCTGACAAGGGTTTATGCACAAAGAACGGGTAAACCCTTATGGGTTGTATCCGAAGACATGGAACGAGATGTTTTTATGTCAGCCACAGAAGCCCAAGCTTATGGAATTGTTGATCTTGTAGCAGTTGCCTAAAAAATAGCAGGAATTTTATGCAATCGCAGTTTGCGATTTTATTTATTATTTTTATTCTTTCCTTTTTTTAACTATTAATATAGAAAATTAATATAGAAAATAAATAACTCATAATCGTCCGGTTAGGATCGATCTAAACCAGCCCATTATGCATACGATTCAACATGCCAACTATTAAACAACTTATTAGAAACACAAGACAGCCAATCAGAAATGTCACCAAATCCCCCGCACTTGGGGGATGCCCTCAGCGCCGAGGAACATGTACTCGGGTGTATGTGCGACTCGTTCAGATCATGGGTTCGGATAAGATAAAATAAAGGAAACCCTTTTTCCGCTATCCGTGAGCAGTACGGATGAATAGGATAGAATAGAAGAAAGCCCTTCGCTATCTAAAAAAAAACATTTATCATACCCCTCTCTTGTGTATCAAATTTATGGTTTCCATTGGTGCATTAATCACCGCAATTTTCAATTTAAAATGAGAAAGAATTCCCATTGGTAGCAAATGATTAGTCGTTAAGCAGGGGAAATCTTATTTAAATTTAAATTAAAATAAAAAAAGGCCAAAAGTTATGCCCCTACTCTTCTCTTGCAAGAACGGACTAACAGGGTCAGCCAATCCGCTAATTTTCATAATTAAATACCGTTACTGTATAGATAGATCTCGTTGTGAAAGAACTATTACTGGAGAATTCATGAGTAGAGCTAAAAAGTATGAACTGTACAAGTTAGCAATAGCATTGATTAAATGATTAAATGAGGAAAGGGGCTCCGGTGTATAGAGCAGACCTCACCGTTTAAGAAATAACCATAGAAACGATGGAACCCACTAATTTTTTAGCTATTTCTAGTTATTACTTTTTTATTCGGTTTTTGTTTGATACCCAATATCAATACAATTTTTTTTTCTTTCTCTTTTTCTAGGCGAAATACCTAGAAAAAAAAAGAACAAATCGTGGTTGGGAAGGTTATAGTAGCAAAAGCCGTTGGAATTATTATTTTATACATTGGCAGAATCCGTTTTGTTAATATAGAAGGGGGAAAACGAATAACTGAAAGAAAAGAAATTTATTAGTTATTCATCAAAGTTTCGTTTATTCAATGACCAGAATTAGACGAGGATATATAGCGCGGAGGCGTAGAACAAAAATTCGTTTATTCACATCAAGTTTTCGAGGGGCGCATTCAAGACTTACTCGAACTATTATTCAACAAAAAATAAGAGCTTTGGTTTCGGCCCATCGGGATAGAGATAAGCACAAAAGAAATTTTCGTCGTTTATGGGTCACTCGGATAAATGCAGTAATTCGCGAAAACGTGGTATCCTATAGTTATAGTAGATTCATAAACAATCTGTCCAAGAGACAGTTGCTTCTTAATCGTAAAATACTTGCGCAACTAGCTATATTAAATAGGAATTGTCTTTATATGATTTCGGCTGACATTAGAAAATAAGGAAAGTGGAAGGAGTACATCGGGATGTTTTACATACACGTTATTTCCGGGAGAATGAATTCCGAGAAGGTAGAATAGAAATTAATATGATAAAATCAGAGAATATGATCAGGTAGCCAAACTGAGTAAAAACTTGAATTTAGATAAAAAAAACGATTTTTTTTTTTCCAATTCGTTTTTTTCTTACAAGACGACGACAATCAAATCTAGATTTTCAGATTTTTCGAACAAAATATCAATTTAATTTGAGCTCGGATTCGAATTTTGATTTTGATTCAATTGAAGAGTAACCCTATTTTTTTCTAGTTCTAAGACCAGAAGTGCGAGCGACCAATTCGTTTTTTTCAAAATGTTTTTCATTATTAAGAAAAGGTAACAAAGATAAAATACGGGCTTGCTTTATAGCAATAGTAATTAATCGTTGTTGTTTTAAAGTTAATCTATTTACCCGCCTAGATAATATTTTTCCTTGTTCACTAATAAATCGAGTAATTAAACTTATATTTCTATAATCAATTCGATCCCCCGATTGGATCGGGGGCAAACGCCTACGAAGGGGTCGCTTGGACTTAAAAAAAAGTCGCTTGGATTTATCCATGGTTTGTTTAGTCCTTATTTTGAAAATCCTATTTCTTATAATTCTAAATCATTATCATTTTTGATCCGATCAAGTAAAATAAATAGGATTTTCCTTCTTTCTTGTTTCTATTTCAATATAGAATTTACAATATTGAAATTATTTACAATATTCAATTTATTAAAATTGTATATACAATTTTATAAATAGATTTTATCTTCCCATATTATATCCTAATAGGATATTTTTTGTTAATATATCATTTTTCATCTTCCCTGTAAAGCCGCTAGCGTTTCCGTCTATTTCTTTATCTCCCCATGAATTGTATGCTTGGAACAATAGGGACAGAATTTTCTCAATTCCAATCGATTAGGCGTATTGTGTCGATTCTTTTGAGTACTATATCTGGAAATGCCTCTTGGTTTCTTATTAACATTGTTTCGAACACAACCGGTACATTCCAAAATAATTCTTACTCGGACATCTTTACCCTTGGCCATGAGCCCCTCCCTCACCTTGGTTTTTTATTTACTCAACGCTTCGATTTTCCGATCTGAAGAGAAGAAGAGCGGAATAAAAAAAAAATCGAAGTTGCTAGCTCGAAATCAAATCCAGAAATCAAATTATAAAAAATTTCATTGCAACCCAATATCCTAATAAAAAAAAAAGTAATAAAATAAAATAATAAGTAATACAATGCTTTGAAAATATATTTCAATTAGAAGTTTAGTACAGTATTTCATTTAAACATCGTATAGGATACTCTCGCCCTAGCTACATTTTGATTTCCGTTTTCTTAATTGACGTTAATTTACTTGAAGACGGGGACCGCGCTCTGAATTTTGCTGCGGTTGAATAAACTTTCTTTTATTCTATATTTTTTTTTATAAATAAAAAAAAAAATATAGAATAATTTTTATAAAAATAAAGAAGAGGAGGTAGCAGTCACAGATATTTAATTGTATCTCTAATCTTCTTCACACCCCCCGTTATTGTTATGTTAATAAAATAACTAGAATGAAAAAAACGGGAATGTCAACGCATCCGGGAAAAAGCGATTGATCTCTATCAATAGACCGGCTAAAGCCCCGAACCATAGAGTACTTATTACCGGGGCTACAGATAGATATGTTTTTAGATCTCGCATTTTAAATCCTCCTTATTGTAATAATTGTAATATAATTGTAATAAATAATATTTATTGTAATACCTAATGGTAATACATATATGATCAGATCGGATATATAGTTAAATAAAAAAAGATCAGATGTATATATAAAAAAAAGCCACTTGCGTTTGGTTTGTACACAGAATCCAGAATTCAAATTGAAATGTACAACGCTTTGATAGATAAGATTTTCCTTTTCTTAAAAGAACAAAATATATATCTTTTTTCCTATTTTATTTTTTCATATACCATAGAATATCATATAATAAAATAAAAAAAAAAGTTTATTATTATATGATAAAAAAATGATATGAGATCAAAAAAAAAAGACGAAATAGAAAGATCGAAATAGCAAGATAATATGTATATCAATGAAGAAAATAAAATAAGTATATAGAAAAGAAGGCAGGAATTCTCTACAATGACATTGTAATCCAATTGAATTGAAATGAAAGGGATGTAGCGCAGCTTGGTAGCGCGTTTGTTTTGGGTACAAAATGTCACGGGTTCAAATCCTGTCATCCCTACCTATCACTTCGCCCCAGAGCCATAACGAGGGTCCATTGAAATCAATAAAAATTGGACATGACATACCTACTCTTTAATTTCTATTTTATATCATATTATATATTATCCTATAGCCCTTCAACATGTATTGTAGTTAAAAAAAATAAAGACTTTTTTTCCTTACAGTCTTTTTTTTGTAATTTCGTGGT